TTCCGAGGAGGAACCTTATAGAGATCGTATCGATTCTTATCAAAGAAGGACAGGTTTAACTGAAGCTGTTCAAACAGGCATAGGTCAACTAAATAGTATTCCCATAGCAATTGGGGTTATGGATTTTCAGTTCATGGGGGGTAGTATGGGATCCGTAGTAGGAGAGAAAATCACCCGTTTGATCGAGTATGCTACTAATCGATCTCTACCTGTCATTATTGTGTGTGCTTCTGGAGGAGCACGCATGCAAGAAGGAAGTTTGAGCTTGATGCAAATGGCTAAAATATCTTCTGCTTCATATAATTATCAATCAAATAAAAAGTTATTCTATGTATCAATTCTTACATCTCCTACAACAGGTGGAGTAACCGCCAGTTTTGGTATGTTGGGAGATGTTATTATTGCGGAACCCAATGCCTACATTGCTTTTGCGGGTAAAAGAGTGATTGAGCAAACATTGAATAAAACAGTACCTGACGGTTCACAAGCGGCTGAGTATTTATTCCATAAGGGCTTATTCGACCCAATCGTACCGCGTAATCTTTTAAAAGGTGTTCTGAGTGAGTTATTTCAGCTCCATGGTTTCTTTCCTTTGAATAAAAATTCCAAAAAAAAATATCGAAATAAAATGAAAATAAATATAGAATAGAAGCGATTTCTATGTCTACTATGTCCACCAAGAACTCCCATTTTTTACTAGGAATCCTTTTTTGTTGGATTGAATTAGTTTAGTTAGAGTCGCGAACTTATATTATAATAAACTCTTTAATTTAAATAAAAACTTTCTATTTTATTAGAAAGATAGATAGAAAGAATATAAGGATGGGAGAATAATGAAATTTCTTAAAGCGGAATATCATACATATTCGTGTAGAAAGATGAATAGGTACACTTCATTTAGTTCTCATTCCTTGCACTTATTAACTACTTAATATTATTTATAATATATTATTTATAATAGTTTATAATAGATATACTTATCATAAGATATCTTTATAATAGGTACAAATATTAAATCGAGGTACCCATTCTATGACAGATCTTAACTTACCCTCTATTTTTGTCCCTTTAGTGGGTCTAGTATTTCCGGCGATTGCAATGGCTTCTTTATTTCTTCATGTCCAAAAAAATAAGATTGTCTAGATCCGACGGGACCAAATTTCATCAATTTATTTCAACACGGAATCATAATACAGATATTTATTTGGTACCGAAAATTGTTTAGTGTAATATGGTACGATATGTGGCTTTTTCCGAACACAAATGAAAGAACTGTTATGCATGCGAATGCATGATATCCGCATAAATGCAGTTATATGCGGGCATATCCGGTTAAAAAGGCTCGGCGAATATTTTTATAATAGAAAGTCAATGTATCTAACCAATTACTCCTAATGGTTCATATCAGAATAGTGCTAGTTGATGAAAGTTACTTCGGCATCAAGAAGAAAAGTAAAGTCAAATTTTTTTCTCAATTCCAATCGAATGCAACGGGATCTAGTATAGTATGAACTGGCGATCAGAACATATATGGATAGAACTTATAACAGGGTCTCGAAAAGCAAGTAATTTTTGCTGGGCCTGTATCCTTTTTTTAGGTTCATTAGGATTCTTAGTGGTTGGCACTTCCAGTTATCTTGGTAGGAATCTGATACCCGGATTTCCATCTCAGCAAATCGTTTTTTTTCCACAAGGGATCGTGATGTCTTTCTATGGGATCGCGGGTCTATTCATTAGTTCCTATTTGTGGTGCACAATTTCATGGAATGTCGGTAGTGGTTATGACCGATTTGATAGAAAAGAAGGAATAATGTGTATTTTTCGTTGGGGATTCCCCGGAATAAATCGTCGCATCTTCCTTCGTTTCTTTATGAAAGATATCCAATCAATCAGAATGGAGGTTAAAGAGGGTCTTTTTCCTCGTCGTATTCTTTATATGGAAATCAGAGGCCAAGGAACCATTCCCTTGACTCGTACTGATGAGAATTTGACTCCACGAGAAATTGAGCAAAAAGCGGCGGAATTGGCCTATTTCTTGCGCGTACCAATTGAAGTATTTTGAAATGAACCGAACGAAGAATGAATGTTTTCTCCGCATAATGGAAGGAGCTTGCTAATTTCCTTTTTAATACAATTGAAGTTTCCTCAGAATATTCATTCGAGCAAAACATGTTAGATTCTGTTTCCTCGGTCCGTTGGCACAACAATCCGCATAGAATAAAACAAAAGTAGGAGAACGTATATGGAACAACTATAATAAATATAATAAACAATAAGAAGAAATTTTTTTCTATACCAAAACCGTTTTGTATGCGTATAGGGCCCAACTCAATTCTTTTATACTAGTAAAAAGTCTAATGAGTCTAATCTAAGTATGAATTCATCAAATATCCGAATATGTATTTCGTAATACAGAATTCATCTTTTTAGGTTAGGCCTCAGATTTTGAATTGATACCGTATTCCTGCGCTATGGTTAGACGGTACAACATTTCGAAAAAATTAATGGAATTGATCCGGGAGGGTTTTTCGTCTTGAAATCCGAATAATATTCGTTACTTCGAGTAGGTTTTTCGAGTATTTATCGAAAGGAACAAATGAAGATGAAATTCGTTCGAATTTGCCCAATCGAGATATCCCGAAATCCTAAACTAAAATACTATATATATACTTAATATATATATTATTATATTATTTATTATTTTTATTTCATAAATTTTATTTTTTTCATCCGAAAAGGGGCCCTTATTCTATTTCTATATTCCTTCTAGATCTAAGGACTAAATTATTATACAAAAATAGGAATAGAATAGATCCATAGGTTCGATACCTTGTTATAGGACTCGCGCTTTAGAGAAATATCAGATCAGATAGAGTTGACAAATGAAGCAGTTCATTACCAATTCACAAATAAAAAATGAAAAAAAAGAAAGCATTGACTTCCCTCCCATATCTTGCATCTATAGTATTTTTGCCCTGGTGGGTCTCTCTCTCATTTCAAAAAAGTCTGGAACCTTGGATTATTAATTGGTGGAATACTAGGCAATCCGAAACTTTTTTGAATGATATTCAAGAGAAAAATGTTCTAGAAAAATTCCTAGAATTAGAAGAACTCTTCTTGTTGGACGAAATGATAAAAGAATACCCGGAGACACATATACAAAAGTTTCGTATAGGAATACACAAGGAAACGATACAATTGGTCAAAACACACAATGAATATCATCTCCATATCATTTTGCATTTTTCGACAAATATAATCTGTTTCGCTATTCTAAGTGGTTATTTTATTCTGGGTAATGAAAAGCTTGTCATTCTTAATTCTTGGGTTCAGGAATTCTTCTATAACTTAAGTGACACAATAAAAGCTTTTTCGATTCTTTTAGTTACTGATTTATGGATCGGATTTCACTCGACCCACGGTTGGGAACTAATGATTGGTTTGATCTACAATGATTTTGGATTGGCTCATAACGATCAAATTATATCTGGTCTTGTTTCCACTTTTCCAGTTATTCTAGATACAATTGTGAAATATTGGATCTTCCGTTTTTTAAATCGCGTATCTCCTTCGCTCGTAGTCATTTATCATTCAATGAATGAATGAAGAACTTATTTGATCTCCTGATATCAATCAAAATTTTTCTTCGCGTATAAAGAAAGCATTTTACTTATTTTCTTTATACTTCTACCTCTTCAAGGTATTCGTCCTATTTTAGTAGAATTATTTCGGTACAATGGCAGACTCGCGGATAGGGAACTATACTAGTCACCTATCTAATTTATTGTAGAAATTCCTGGATCAATGATTGGATCATGCAAAATAGAAATACTTTTTCTTGGGTAAAGGAACAGATGACTCGATCTATTTCTGTATCGATCATGATATATGTAATAACTCGAACATCTATTTCAAATGCGTATCCCATTTTTGCGCAGCAAGGTTATGAAAATCCACGAGAAGCAACTGGGCGAATTGTATGCGCCAATTGCCATTTAGCTAATAAGCCTGTGGATATTGAAGTTCCGCAAGCTGTACTTCCTGATACTGTATTTGAAGCAGTTGTTCGAATTCCTTATGATAAGCAACTGAAACAAGTTCTTGCTAATGGTAAAAAGGGGGCTTTGAATGTGGGGGCTGTTCTTATTTTACCCGAGGGATTCGAATTAGCCCCTCCCGATCGTATTTCTCCCGAGGTGAAAGAAAAGATAGGAAATCTGTCTTTTCAGAGTTATCGTCCCAATAAAAGAAATATTCTTGTGATAGGTCCTGTTCCAGGTCAGAAATATAGTGAAATCGTCTTTCCCATTCTTTCCCCCGACCCTGCTACGAAGAAAGATGTTCACTTCTTAAAATATCCCATATATGTAGGAGGGAACCGGGGAAGGGGTCAGATTTATCCTGATGGGAGCAAGAGTAACAATACGGTCTATAATGCTACATCCGCAGGTATAGTAAGCAGAATAGTACGTAAAGAAAAAGGAGGATATGAAATAACCATAGTTGATGCATCGGATGGACACCAAGTGGTTGATATTATACCTCCAGGACCAGAACTTCTTGTTTCAGAGGGTGAATCCATCAAGCTTGATCAACCATTAACAAGCAATCCTAATGTAGGGGGGTTTGGTCAGGGAGATGCAGAAATAGTGCTTCAAGATCCATTACGCGTCCAAGGCCTTTTGTTCTTCTTGGCATCTGTTATTTTGGCACAAATTTTTTTGGTTCTTAAAAAGAAACAGTTTGAAAAGGTTCAATTATTCGAAATGAATTTCTAGATCCAGAGATTCCTTACCATCAAGTTGGTAAAAAGCGCGGAATTCTTGTCAATCAATACAATTAAATATGTATGATCAAAAAATTCTGTAAATACCTCTGCTTGCTTTGTTTATACTGCTTTTTCGGGATGTATGGAATTCATTACTTCTATCCCATTCCTAGCACTAGACAATAGGCATATAAAAACAAAGGAAGAGGATACAAGACAAGGACGGGATAAA